CTGAATAGTCAGGAGCTAAGACCATTCCAATGCTCCCTTCCGCCATGCATAAACTAAACCAACAATTAAGATAAGCACGAAAATTAAAGCTTCTATAAATACAGATACGCCCAATACATCAAAACTCATTGCCCATGGATAAAGAAAAACCGTTTCAACATCAAAAACAACAAAAACTAGAGCAAACATATAATAACGAATTCTAAATTGTAACCAAGCGTTGCCCATTGGTTCTATACCCGATTCATAACTAGAAAGTTTCTCCGGCCCTTTCCTAATCGGGGCTAAAATCCCAGAAATTAAAAATGCCAAAATAGGAATAAAACTTGATATTATTAGAAATGCCCAAAAAATATCATATTCGTAAAGCAAAAACATAGACGCACTCCTATGAACGTGGAAAGTATATCGGATTGGTTGATTCGAATTGAAGTTCTAAAGTCATTGATAACTAGTTAGTCAAAACAACAATTTATTTTGACCAAACCATCTAGTTTCCTTTGATTATTGCAGGGCATATCTCATTTCAAGATTTATCGACTGACTTGATCGGGATCCTATTTCCAGTCTACTTCATTTTTTTAGTTCAATTTTCTTTAATTGCTTTAGTTAGTATAACTCTAGATGTTAGACTTAGACAAATTTTCTTGTTTTTGCCTAGGATTCTTCCTAAAGCCTAAAGAAAGCAAATAGAATTCTTATTTTGTGTTTAAAATTTTTGAATTTATTATTCTTTTGATATTCTTTTGATTATTTGAATTTTCTTTATAAAAATGCGAGTTCGGAATTTGGATTTTTTAGGAATAGAGTCGAAAGTTTTTTCTTAGTAATTTAGAATAGAACAAGTATTCAAATGTAAGAGAATGGGTAGGTATCTGGGGATTTCGAATATCTTAGTGTTGGTATATTCCGTTTATCAGATCTGGATGGGGTGGGGTTTTCTCTTGATTGAATACAGAAAAAGAAGACCACCCCCCCTTGTTTTGGTGTGCTTCGCCGGGTCTTGGTAAGGTATACCAAAGAAAAGGAGTATCGCTAGCTTAACCCCTTGATTGTGATTGTGGGCAGAAAAATGCATATGGAATTTCCCTTCGACAATTAATGACGAAGGGTTGGTTTGTTTGGAAAAAGATCGATTCGATTCCTTGAAATATGATATGTTTTTTCGGTTTTCTGTTCTGCTTTAAATGATTCCCGTGAGTGAGTTTCTAGGACAAATTTTGTTTCGATGAACCAACCGGTCAGTTATAAGCAACAAACAAGAATGAAGAAATCAAAATTATACAATTTTTTATTTCAAATGAAAATTTGGAATTTTATTCATTTTTTTTATAGGGCTCTAGGGCTATACGGACTCGAACCGTAGACCTTCTCGGTAAAACAGATCAAACTTATTATTATCAAAATGATCTGAACTGTTTCAAAGACCCAACATGCATTTTTTTTTTGCATTGGGCTCTTTCATTAACTGATAGAAATATCAGCCAATCTGCCATATTTTTTCTTGACAGAAAAATAAGATAAGGAGATGGCTCCATGTGCTCTGATTCATTATTTGGGATTCTAATTCAGAGCACTACCAAAGTGTTTCAAAGGTGAAGTTATTTTGACGTAGGTCTGCCTTTGGCCTAGAATTTTAAGTTAAATGAAGTCTCTATCGTTCGGCTTAAAAAATCCAATATGAAACTTCATACACCTTCAAGTTCATAGGACGAAAAGAGATTTTTTGAGGGCCTTATACTCATTATGCCTAGCATTGAATATACTGCTATTCACCTTATCAATATCTCAAGGCGGAGCCTGTTTGGTACCTACAAAGGGCACTCAAATAGGACCGAACCTCTCGTCAGGCTATTGTTCTCTTTTCTCTTAAAGTTATTATGGAGTAAGACATCGATTTCTCAATAAGATCCATTTTTTGGATTGTATGGTGGATTCCCCTGAAAAACATTGGCGCGCGTGTAAACGAGGTGCTCTACCAACTGAGCTATAGCCCTTAGTGCTTGTGATGCATATTTTATCATGTATATAATTTGTTGTCAAGATCAATATTCTATGATCCAACATCCGAAATTTTTGAGTGGTATTGGTTCGATTATTGTTGCTTATAAGGAATATGATATTTATAATCCATCGATAGGATGGGTTCCATTTGGTTCTCTTTAGGATAATAAGTGACCTACTTAACTCAGTGGTTAGAGTATCGCTTTCATACGGCGGGAGTCATTGGTTCAAATCCAATAGTAGGTAGAACTTATTAGATACCGGAGTCAACGGTATCTAATAAGTTTTTTGTCCCACCCTTATTTTTATAGATTTTTTATTTATTTCATTTTTGAATTGCGTTGTATCTAAATTGGATTCTGCTTGATTGGATTATGTCGAGTGAATCCAATCAAAATAGGGTTTAGAAACAGAACCTCTTTTGATTATTTGAACGCACCAACTAGTTATGAAATTGCATTGACAGCCTCGACTCTTGTCCTAGCTCGTCGAAGAG